ATGGGCTAAGTAAATCAATGGGCAGCCTTGGTTCTATTGAAAATACCAGTGTAAGTGAAGACCCGATTAGAAATGATATAGATAAAAACACTCTTAGTGGGAGTGATAGTGACAATTCTAGTTACAGTAATGTTGATCATTTAGTCGGCGTTAGAGACATTCATAATTTCGTACCTGATGATACTTTTTTAGTTAGGGATAATAATAGGGACAGTTATTTCATATGTTTTGATATTGAAAATCAAATTTTTGAGATTGACAATGCTCATTCTTTTCTAAGTGAACTAGAAAGCTCTTTTTCTAATTCTCGGAATTTTTGTTATCTAAATAGTGTATCTAATAGTGATGATCCCCACTATGATCCTTACATATATGATACTAAATATAGTTGGAATAAACACATTACTAGCTGTATTGACAGCTATTTTCGTTCTCAAATTTGTATTGATAGTTACATTTTAAGTGGTATTGTCAATTACAATGACAATTACATTTCTAGTTACATTTTTGATGAAAGCAGAAATAGTAGTGAAACCCAGAGTTCAAGTATAAAAACGAGTCCGGCTGGTAGTGAGTTAACTATAACAGAAACGGAAAATTCTAATGATCTAGATTTTACTCAAAAATATAGGCATTTATGGGTTCAATGCGAAAATTGTTATGGATTAAATTATAAGAAATTTTTGAAATCAAAAATGAATATTTGCGAACACTGTGGACATCATTTGAAAATGAGTAGTTCAGATAGAATAGAACTTTTGATTGATCCGGGTACTTGGGTTCCTATGGATGAAGATATGGTCTCTGTGGATACCATTGAATTTCCGTTGGAAGAGGAATCTTACAAAGAGCGTATTGATTCTTATCAAAGAAAAACAGGATTAACTGAGGCTGTTCAAACAGGCATAGGTCAACTAAACGGTATTCCCATAGCAATTGGGGTTATGGATTTTCAGTTTATGGGGGGTAGTATGGGTTCCGTAGTTGGCGAGAAGATCACTCGTTTGATCGAATATGCTACCAATCAGTTTTTGCCTCTTATTCTAGTGTGTGCTTCCGGAGGAGCACGCATGCAAGAAGGAAGTTTGAGCTTGATGCAAATGGCTAAAATAGCTTCCGCTTTATATGATTATCAATCAAAGAAAAAGTTATTCTATGTATCAATCCTTACATCTCCTACTACTGGTGGGGTGACAGCCAGTTTTGGTATGTTGGGCGATATCATTATTGCCGAACCCAATGCCTACATTGCATTTGCGGGTAAAAGAGTAATTGAACAAACATTGAATACGACAGTACCTGAGGGCTCACAAACGGCTGAATATTTATTCCATAAGGGCCAATTCGACCTAATCGTACCACGTAATCTTTTAAAAGACGTTCTGAGTGAGTTATTTCAGCTCCACGCTTTCTTTTCTCTGAATCAAAATTCAATCAAGCGGATCCTTAATAAAAAAAATATATTAATTAATCAAAATATAAATTATTATTTTTTTTTTATAAAACGAGTAGTTATTTAGTTTATAGAAATCAAAGCCAAAATCCATTCTACGGATTTTGGCTTGGTAGCATTTGATGACATAAGATTTAATTGTAAAAATAATTATGCGGATCATTTTTTTTTTACCGACATTCCCGATTACTAATCAGTAAAAACCTCTATCAAAAAAAAAAGAATGCATTCCTTCTTCCGCTAAATTAAAATTAGGCAAGGAGAATAAAGCGAATTTCGCGTTCTCTTCTTATGTGTATATAATTAAAATATAGAAAATTTAAAAGTGAAAAGTACAGAATCTTGCATCTTTCGATATTTTTTTAGAATCCCCAGTTTTACTAAGACTCCCTATTCCCGGATCGGATTGTAACAAATTTTTCAGGAAGTTGTAAGAAACTCTTTCTTTATTTTATTCCATTTTATGAAATTCAAATTATAAGACAAAAACAAGATAATAAAAAAGGCGATTATCATATATATATATATTTCATGTAGAAAGATGAAAAATTATATTTATTTAGTTCGACATTCCTTGCACTTATTTTATTATATTTATATATTTTTTATTATATCACATATACTCACTTAGATATGCTTAGTATAATTCTATATGAATTATAAATAATGATTATAAGATACCTTTATAACAATATAAATAACAATATAACAATAACAGGTAAAAATAGTAAATCCAGGTATCCATTTTATGACAAATTTACCCTCTTTTTTTGTGCCTTTCGTGGGCCTAATATTGCCGGCAATTGCGATGGCTTCTTTATCTCTTCATATTCAAAAAAACAAGATTTTTTAGATATCGATATGATGGGGCTAAATCTCATCTATTTTGTTTTTTTTTTTCAAGATTTAGACTTAGACCATAACACAGATATCTATTTCTTAGAATAAAATATGTGATGTGGTTTCCCCCGAACATAAAGAAACTATTATTGTTATTCGTGTGTAAACATGATATATGAGTAAATAAATTATAGCTATTTGCAACGAAATCAAATCGGGATCGGGGCGAATGCCTTAAATGTAAAGTGAATATATCTATATGTATGTGGATATCTATAGGAAATCATGCGAAATGGATATTATTATTTTATATCTAACCAATTCGATGAATTACTCCTAAAATAAAAGTTCACATCAGAATAGTGCTAGTTGATGAGAGTTATTTCGGAAACACACAAAAAGTCAAATTAATTTGGGTTATTCTCTCAATTTCAATAAAATGCAACTAGATCTAGTATGAATTGGCGATCAGAACATATATGGATAGAACTTATAGCGGGGTCTCGAAAAACAAGTAATTTCTGCTGGGCCTTTATCCTTTTTTTAGGTTCATTAGGGTTTTTATTAGTTGGAATTTCCAGTTATCTTGGTAGAAATTTGATATCTTTATTTCCGCCTACGCAAATCATTTTTTTTCCACAGGGGATCGTGATGTCTTTCTACGGAATTGCGGGTCTCTTTATTAGCTCTTATTTGTGGTGCACAATTTCGTGGAATGTAGGTAGTGGTTATGATCGGTTCGATAGAAAAGAAGGAATAGTGTGTATTTTTCGTTGGGGATTTCCTGGAAAAAATCGTCGCATCTTCCTCCAATTCTTTATGAAAGATGTCCAGTCCATCAGAATAGAAGTGAAAGAGGGTATTTATGCTCGTCGTGTCCTTTATATGGAAATCAGAGGCCATGGCGCTATTCCTTTGACTCGTACTGATGAGAATTTGACTCCACGAGAACTTGAGCAAAAAGCTGCTGAATTGGCTTATTTCTTGCGTGTACCAATTGAAGTATTTTAAAAAATGAATTGAAACTGAAATGAAAAGAATGAATGCTTTTTTTCTTTTCAATAGAGAGATTATATCTTGTAGATTCTCTTTTTTTTTGTTTTGTCAATCAATTTTTCTTTTTATCCCTTTTTGTACTTCTTAATTACCAAACGATTGGGATGCTTATAACGATAGCTTTTTTGTCTTGTTTTGGTAGTCATTTTTTTTTATCAGAATCACAATATTCTTCAGAAAATTCTCTCAATTATTCCCGGACTATGCGTCGTTTTTTTTTTTTTTTCAAAAAATTGGATATTTTGATAGAAAGAGAGTTCTTTCGTTTCAAAATCTGAATAATATTTGTTACTTGAAGGGGCTCTTTCATGCATTTCTTTATTGAAAGGGGTCACTCTCTTCGAATTTTAGCAAGTGATAGATTTGGAAACAATCTCTTTATTCGAAGTGGATTCTTTTTTATTCCATTTCTGTATTATTTATAAATTCAAGTACTAACCGCTGAATCATACACAAAAAAAGCGGGGAATAGATTCGTGGGCTCGATAACTTGTAATAGAACTGATCCTTGATAGGAATATTAGTTAGTATCGTATAGCGTCAACGAATGGGGTGAGTTCATTAAAAATTCAAAGACGGAAAAATGGCAAAAAAGAAAGCATTCATTCCCCTTCTATATCTTGCATCTATAGTATTTTTGCCCTGGTGGATCTCTCTCTCATTTACTAAAAGTCTGGAATCTTGGGTTACTAATTGGTGGGATACTAGGCAATCCGAAATTTTTTTGAATGATATTCAAGAAAAGAGTATTCTAAAAAAATTCATAGAATTAGAGGAACTCTTACTCTTGGACGAAATGATAAAGGAATACCCGGGAACACATCTAGAAAAGCTTCGTATCGGAATCTACAACGAAACGATCCAATTGATCAAGATGCACAATGAAGATTGTATCCATACGATTTTGCACTTCTCGACAAATATGATCTGTTTCGTTATTCTAAGTGGTTATTCTATGCTAGGTAATGAAGAACTTGTTATTCTTAACTATTGGGTTCAAGAATTTCTATATAACTTAAGCGACACAATCAAAGCCTTTTCCATTCTTTTAGTAACTGATTTATGTATAGGATTCCATTCGCCCCACGGTTGGGAACTAATGATTGGATCTGTCTACAAAGATTTTGGATTTGCTCATAATGATCAAATTATATCCGGTCTTGTTTCTACCTTTCCGGTCATTCTAGATACAATTTTAAAATATTTGATTTTCCGTTATTTAAATCGTGTATCTCCCTCACTTGTAGTGATTTATCATTCAATGAATGACTGAAAAATGATTCACTGATCCAATTAGAATGGTTGGTTGTTACTTTGTACATAAGCAAAACATTCAAAACTGTACTTATTCTTTTTACTCATACAAGGGATTCGATTCCTCCTATATTCTATTCCATTACAATAAAATTCTTTTAGTACATAGCAGAATCATAGATAGGGAACTATACTAGACTAAGAACCCACCTAATTTTATTGTATAAATTTTCGATACCAATGATTGGACCATGCAAACTATAAATACCCTTTTTTCTTGGATAAAGGAAGAGATTACTCGATCCATTTCCGTATCGCTCATGATATATATAATAACTGGGGCACCCGTTTCAAATGCCTATCCCATTTTTGCACAGCAGGGTTATGAAAATCCACG